ATAGCCCGGTTTACGAAGATTCTTATCTTGATATCCATCAAGATAATTGGGAATTGGGAAAACTTAAAGAAGAGAAAACTTATTTTTGGTTTGAAAAACCTATTGTAACTTTTCTTTTCGATTATAAACGATGGAACCGCCCATTGAGATATTTTATAAATGATAGGTTTGAAAATGCTATACGAAATGAAATGGCACAATATTTTTTTTATATATGCCCAAATAAAGGAAAAAATCTAATCTCTTTTACATATCCGCCAAGTTTATCAACCTTTTCAGAAATGATAGAGCGAAAAATTTCTTTCTACACAACAGAAAAACTATACCACGAAGACCTATATAATTATTGGATTTCTAATAATGAACAAAAAAAATACAACTTAAAGAACGAATTTGTGAGTAGAATACAAAATTTAGAAAAAGAGAAAGGATCTTTTGCTTTAAATATACTAGAAAAAAGAACCAGATTATGTGATGATGAGCATGAACAAGAATATTTACCCAAAATATATGATCCCTTTTTGAATGGACCTTATCGCGGAACAATAAAAAATGTAGATTCAGATGAAATCATGACTGATTTAATAACTTCAAGAGTGAATTCCCTAGAAATATTGTGGATAAATAAAATTCATGGTCTATTTCCTAAAATTTCTCAAACATTTGAACATAATAGGTTTTATTCTGATGAGAAATTTTTATCGAATCCTATTGAGAATTCCTTAACCTTAATTGAAAAATTTTATTTTGAACGTGCTCAAGGAATAGATTCAGAAAGTCAAATAAAATCTTTGAAATTTTTAGTAGATGTAATTACAACTGATCCAAATGATCTACTAAAAATTAGAAAAAATTCTATTGGAATGGAAGAAATTAGTAAAAAGGTCCCTAGATGGTCATACAAATTAACAGATGATTTGGAAGAAGAAGATGAAGAAGAATCGACGGAAGATCCTGAAATTCGGTCAAGAAAAGGGAAACGCATAATAATTTATACTGATAACGATCAGAGTACTAATTCGAGTGCTACTAATAATACTACTAGTAATACTAGTGATGAAGAAGACGAGGTGGCTTTGATACGTTACTCACAACAATCGGATTTTCGCCGTGGTATAATCAAAGGATCTATGCGTGCTCAAAGACGTAAAACAATTATCTTGAAAATATTTCAAGCAAATGTGCATTCTCCACTTTTTTTGGATCGAATAGACAAAATATTTTTTTTTTTGTTTTTTGATATATTTCAAATTAAGAATTGGTTAGGGAAAACCTCAGAATCTCAAATTTATTATTTTGAGCAAGAACATACAAAAGAAAATGAGAAAACAAACAAAGAGAAAGAAGAGGAAAATGAACGAATAGCAATATCAGAGGCTTGGGATAGCTTTCTATTTACTCAAGCAATAAGAGGTTTAATATTAGTAACCCAATCTTTTTTTAGAAAATATGTTCTATTTCCCGTATTAATAATAGCTAAAAATATTAGTCGTATGTTATTGTTTCAATTCCCCGAATGGTACGAGGATTGGAAGGAATGGAATGGAGAAATTCATGTTAAATGTACTTATAATGGTGTTCAATTATCAGAAACGGAATTTCCCAAAAATTGGTTAAGAGATGGTATTCAAATAAAGATTCTATTTCCTTTTTGTCTGAAACCTTGGCAAAGATCTAAGGTACGATTTAATCATGGAGATCAGCAAAGGCAAAAAAAAGAGAAAAAAGATAACTTTTGTTTTTTAACAGTTTGGGGAAGAGAAGCAGAGCTACCTTTTGGGTCTCCCCGAAAACGACCTTCTTTCTTTGAACCCATTTTTAAAGAACTCGAAAAAAAAACGATAAAAGCGAAAAAGAAAATTTTACAAGTTATAAGAGTTTTCAAAGAAAGAGGAAATGGGGTTCTAAAAGTTTCAAAAAAAAAAACAAGATGGGTCATCAAAATAATTCTATTTATGGACCTAATAATGAAAGAACTTGAAAAAGTAAAACCCATATTAAAATTGAGTAGGGCTAAAATATATGAACCGACTAAAAATAAAAATCGAAGAGATTCTAATATAAATAATAAGATTCTTCGCGAATCGACGATTGCAATTCAATTCCTGAATTGCGGAAATGCAAATTATTCACTCATCGAAACAAAAATGAAAGATCTTGCTAATAAGACAATCACAATTAGGAGTCAAATAAAAGGAATCACAAAAGACAAGAAAAAAATGGTTCTAACTTATGATGATAAAAGATCGGAATTACAGAAGGATATTTGGAAAATATTTAAAAGAAAAAATATCCGATTAATACGTAAATCGCATTATTTTATAAAATCTTTCATTAAAAAAATATACATGAATCTATTACTATGTATCATTAAGATTCCAAGTTTTAAATCAACAAACAAAATTTTAACTAAATACATTTATAATGATAAAACAAATCAAGAAGGAATTGAAAAGACAAATCAAAAAATAATGAACTTTATTTCGACTATAAAAAAGTCGTTTTATAATATTTTTTATAATACTAATTTTAGTATTAGCAACAAAAATTCTAATATTTATTGGGACTTATCTTCTTTGTCTCAAGCATATATATTTTACAAATTCTCGCAAAATCAATTACTTAACAAATATGCTTTGAAATCTGTACTTCAATATCATAACACCTATCCTTTTCTTACAGATATAATAAAGAATTATTGTACAACACAAGGAATATTTGGTTCCAAACCAAAGCATAAGAAAATACAGAAGTATAGAATGAATAAATGGAAAATGTGGTTAAGGGGTCATTATCAATATAATTTATCTCAGACTAAGTGGTCTTATTTAGTACCAAAAAAATGGCAAAATAGGGCCAACCAATGTCGTATAATTCAAAAAAAAGACTCAACGAAATCGGATTTATATAAAAAAGAAAAAGACCAATTAATTCATTACATGAAAGAAAATTACTATGCAGTAAATTCATTGATGAGTCAAAAAGACAAATTGAAAAAACATTTCGGATATGAAATTTTATCATATAAATATATAAATTTTGAGGATAATAAAAACTCATATATTTATGAATCAACGTTACAATTACAAGAAGTGGAAAACAAAAAAATTTCATCTAATTTCAATACACTAAAACCCGAACCATTTTATGGATTGATAAGGATAGTTATTAATAATTATCTAGAAAAAAGATTTCTCATTGATACGGACAAAAATATGGATAGACTATTTTTAAATTATAAAATTCCCCATTTCTGTATTAGAAATAATATTGATATTGAGACCCGGGCCAATACGCCTATCAACACCAAGATTCATAAAAATATAAATTATAAAAAATTAAAAAAAAATTCCTTTTTTGATTGGATGGGAATGAATCAAGAAAAATTCTATCGTAGCATATCAAATCTAGAACCTTGGTTTTTCCCAGAATTTTTACTACTTTTTAATGCGTATAAAATAAAACCATGGATCATACCTACCAAATTACTTATTATTAATTTTAATTTCTATGAAAATATTAGTAAAAGTAAAAAGATCAATGTAAAAATAAAAAATGAACAACAAGGTCAAGGAAATCTTGTATTAGATTTACGAAAACAAAATGAAAAAGATGTTGAGACAGATTATACAGGAACAGACATTAAAAAAGGTAGAAAAAAAAAACAATCTAAGAGAAAGAAAGAAGCAGAACTCAATTTCTTCTTGCAAAAATATTTTCTTTTTCAATTAAGATGGGATGATCTCTTGAATCAAAGAATGATCAATAATATAAAGGTATATTGTCTTCTACTTAGACTGATAGATCCAAAGGAAATAGCTATATCTTCAATTCAACGAGGAGAGATGCATCTAGATGTAATGTTGATTCAGAGAGATCTAACTCTTACAGAATTGGTAAAAAGAGGCATATTTATTGTCGAACCAATTCGTCTATCTATGAAAAGGGATGGAAAAGATATTATATATCAAACCATAGGTATTTCATTGGTTGATAAGACTAAACGCCAAACTGATGGAAAATACATAATAAAAAAAGAATATGTTGATAAAAAAAAATTTCATGAATCTGTTGCACAACACAGAAAAATACTTATGACTAAAAACAAAAATTATTATGATTTCCTTGTTCCTGAAAATATTCTATCCCCCAGACGTCGTAGAGAATTGAGAATTTTCATTTGTTTTAATTCTCAGAATTGGAATATTCTGGGCAGAAATCCAATATTCTGTAATCAAAACAACATAAACAACTGTGAACAATTTTTGAACAAGGAAAAACATCTTAATACATATACAAAGAAATTCATTAAATTCAAATTTTTTCTTTGGCCCAATTATCGATTAGAAGATTTAGCTTGTATGAATCGTTATTGGTTTGATACCAATAATGGCAGTAATTTCAGTATATCAAGAATACATATGTATCCACGATTCAGAATTCTTTAAATTCTTTAATTATATTAATAGTATATAATAAATATAAATATAACATAGTATATTTCCTCTATATCTTATATCTATTTTTCTTTAATCGAAAAAACATTTTCTTTTCTGAATAGGAAAATCTTGAAAAAAAAAATGGATCGTTCTTTTTTATCCAAATCAAATTGAAAATTTGATTTGGATAGAAAAAATTCTATATGAAGAAATGAGAAACTTTTTTTTACTAAATTCAAATAACTGCAAATAACACGTATAATAAGTATTTTTATTTTTCCTGATCGGTAAAATTCGCGTAAAAGAAAAATAAAAATTGTTTTTATGGTAAAAAATTCATTCATCTCGGCTATTCGACAAGAAAAAGAAAAAAACTGTGGATCTGTTGAATTTCAAGTATTTAGTTTCACTGATAAGATACAAAGACTTACTTCACATTTAAAATTACATAAAAAAGATTTTTTATCACAAAGAGGTCTACGAAAAATTCTGGGAAAACGTCAACGGCTGTTGAATTATTTGTCAAAGAAAAATCGAGTACGTTATAAGAAATTGATTAACCAGTTGGGTCTTCGGGAGTCAAAAACTCGTTAATTTTAAGTTTAAGATTGGTTTTAATTTTTTCTTTAGTTATTAAATTTTTCATTTTGATCAACTTCATTTTGCTAAATTCATGGAATACTGAATTGAATTAAGGAAGAAAAGTTATGACTGTACCAGCTACAAGAAAGGATCTCATGATAGTGAATATGGGTCCTCACCACCCATCAATGCATGGTGTTCTTCGACTAATTGTTACTCTCGATGGTGAAGATGTTATTGATTGTGAACCTATATTGGGTTATTTACATAGAGGGATGGAAAAAATAGCGGAAAATCGAACAATTATACAATATTTGCCTTATGTAACACGGTGGGATTATTTAGCCACTATGTTCACAGAAGCAATAACAGTAAATGCACCGGAACGATTAGAAAGCGTTCAAGTACCTAAAAGAGCTAGTTACATTAGAATAATTATGCTAGAACTGAGTCGTATAGCTTCTCATTTATTATGGCTTGGACCTTTTATGGCGGATATCGGTGCACAGACTCCCTTTTTCTATATTTTTAGAGAAAGGGAATTGTTATATGATCTATTCGAAGCCGCTACAGGTATGCGAATGATGCATAATTATTTCCGTATTGGGGGAGTTGCTACCGATTTACCTTATGGCTGGATAGAGAAATGTTTGGATTTTTGCGATTATTCTTTAACAGGAATTGTTGAATATCAAAAACTTATTACGCGTAATCCTATTTTTTTGGAACGCGTTGAAGGAGTGGGCATTATTGGTGGAGAGGAGGCAATAAATTGGGGTTTATCAGGACCAATGTTACGGGCTTCTGGAATCCAATGGGATCTTCGTAAAGTTGATAGTTATGAGTGTTACAATAAATTTGATTGGGAAGTCCAATGGCAAAAAGAAGGAGATTCACTAGCTCGTTATTTAGTACGAATTGGTGAAATGAAGGAATCTATAAAAATTATTCAACAGGCTCTAGAAGGAATTCCTGGAGGACCTTATGAGAATTTAGAAGTCCGACGTTTTGATAAAGCAAAAAATTCCGAATGGAATAATTTTGAATATCGATTTATTACTAAAAAACTTTCACCCAATTTTGAATTGTCGAAGCAAGAACTTTATGTGAGAGTAGAAGCCCCAAAAGGAGAATTAGGAATTTATTTGATAGGAGATAATAGTGTTTTCCCTTGGAGATGGAAAATTCGTCCACCCGGTTTTATCAATTTGCAAATTCTCCCTCAACTAGTTAAAAGAATGAAATTGGCAGATATCATGACGATATTAGGTAGTATAGATATCATTATGGGAGAAGTTGATCGTTGAAATGATAATTGATATGACAGAAACGGAAATACAAGCTATAAATTCTTTTTCTAGATCGGAATCTTTAAAAGAAGTCTATGGACTCATATGGATCTTTGTTCTGATTTTCACCCTTATATTGGGAATAACAATAGGGGTACTAGTAATTGTGTGGTTAGAAAGAGAAATATCTGCAGCAATACAACAACGCATTGGGCCTGAATATGTCGGTCCATTGGGAATTCTTCAAGCTATAGCAGATGGAACCAAATTAGTTTTTAAAGAAGATCTCCTCCCATCTAGAGGAGATATTCGTTTGTTCAGCGCGGGGCCGTCTATAGCGGTCATATCTGTTCTACTAAGTTATTTAGTAATTCCTTTTGGATATCACCTTGTTTTGTCCGATCTTAGTATAGGCGTTTTTTTATGGATCTCCATTTCAAGTATTGCCCCTATTGGACTTCTTATGTCAGGATATGGGTCGAATAATAAATATTCTTTTTCAGGTGGTCTACGGGCTGCTGCTCAATCTATCAGTTATGAAATACCATTAACTCTATGTGTGTTATCAATATCTCTACGTGTGATTCGGCGGAACATTTTTATTTTCCCTCTTTTCTAGAACTAGAAATAGAATAAAGAAATTGAATATATTATATTCAATGGATATTTTCTTTTTTTATTTATCATTAGGGTTGATGAATTAAGCTAGATAGTTAGATGAGTAAAAGCAAACTGCTTATAAATTTGCAGTAAGAGGATTTAATTTCATTCCCTATGTACGAGAATAGAAACATAAGCAGTATAAACTGTTTACCCCAAGATTAAGATTCTTTGACCAATTATCATATCTTGAAGCGGGTACAAAAGATCACCCGTATGGGGTTTCTACTACTGTCTTGTATTTATTACCATACTGGAGATCAATAAAAAATCAGTGGACAGTTAGGAACACCAAGGTACACAAAAGATTAGTAATGGAGATAATTTAAGATAAAAAAAAAGGATTTTTTTGCATATTGGATAAAATAAAACGAATCATAATGAGGACTTTAAGTTGGTAGAAATGACCAAGTAGTACTTCTCCACGATTCCGATCTCGAGTATGCTCCTATTCACTGATTAAAGAAATGACTATAAAAAACGAATTAATCCTTATATTTTTTTTTCAGAGTACCTCCTCTCCTCTGAGAAAGAAGAATAGGACAGGAGCAAAAGAAATAGAATGCAAAATATTGAATGGGAAAAATGAAACAAAAAAATACGATACAGGATACTTATTTCTTATTTCTTTTCCCCATTCAATATTCATATCTACTATATACATACATGGAATTCTTAATCATAAATTTTGGAATTTATGATCAATTCTTTCTAACTAATTCTTTCTTTAGAGTTATTGATAAAACCTAATTTATTGATATAACGAGTATTTTATTTAAGGATTAAGTTATTACCGAATAAAGAGAAATTTTAATGGAAAAGATCAATTCGGAAGCGCTTTTTTATTCTAGCAGACAGAATTTCGTTGGTCTAATTTTGGACTTCCCGGTATTAGAATTAGAATATAAAAATTACAATAATACCAAACAAGTACTTACATTTATTTGTGACCATAGAGGAGCCGTATGAAGCTGAGGTCTCATGTACGGTTTTGAAATAGCGATATGAACAGTAATGTTATTATCGACTATGATTATCTAACAGTTCAAGTACAGTTGATATAGTTGAGTCACAGTCAAAATATGATTTTTGGGGGTGGAATCTGTGGCGTCAGCCTATAGGGTTTGTTGTTTTTCTAATTTCTTCTCTAGCAGAATGTGAGAGATTACCTTTTGATTTACCAGAAGCAGAGGAGGAATTAGTAGCAGGTTATCAAACAGAATATTCGGGTATTAAATATGCTCTATTTTACCTTGCTTCTTATCTAAATTTATTAGTTTCTTCATTATTTATAACAGTTCTTTACTTAGGCGGGTGGAATTTCTCTATTCCGTATATATCTATTCCTGAATTTTTCGGAATAAAAAAAATGACAGAAGTTTTTGGAATAACAGTTGGTATATTTATTACATTAGCTAAAGCTTATTTGTTTTTGTTCATTCCTATCACAGCAAGATGGACTTTACCTAGACTGAGAATGGACCAACTTTTAAATTTTGGATGGAAATTTCTTTTACCTATTTCTCTGGGTAATCTATTATTGACAACTTCTTCCCAACTTATTTACCTATAAAGAATAGAATAAGATAACGATATTCTCCATTCATAACTGATCTTAAACAAGAGAAAGAAACATCAAATTATTCACGGAGATCTACAATATGTTCCCTATGGTGACTGGGTTTATAAATTTTGGTCAACAAACAATACGGGCGGCAAGGTACATTGGTCAAAGTTTCATAATTACCCTATCCCATACAAATCGTTTACCTGTAACTATTCAATATCCTTATGAAAAATCGATCACATCAGAACGTTTCCGCGGTCGAATTCATTTTGAATTTGATAAATGTATTGCTTGTGAGGTATGTGTTCGTGTATGTCCCATAGATCTACCCGTTGTTGATTGGAGGTTTAAAAGAGAGATTAAAAAGAAACAATTGTTTAATTATAGTATTGATTTTGGAGTCTGTATATTTTGTGGTAATTGTGTCGAGTATTGTCCAACAAACTGTTTATCGATGACTGAAGAATATGAACTTTCAACTTATGATCGTCACGAATTAAATTATAATCAAATTGCATTAGGTCGGTTACCAATGTCAGTAATTGGAGATTACACAATTCAAACAATTATGAATTCCAGTCAAATCAAAATGGATAAAGATAAACCCCTTGATTCAAGAACGATTACTGATTACTAATATTTTTTTATATAAAGATAAACAGAAACAAGTCTTCTTTTTTTTTATGAGAACCTAATAAACTTATCTTATTAACTATTGATTATGATTATTGAGAATCACTCTTTGATTTAAACTGTGAATATGTGTTTTCTTAATTATTTTAAAATATTAAAAAATTATAATCTCTAAAAGAAAAAAGAAAAGATTGGCCGATAATTTTAATAACTTTATCTATATCCACAGTAATCCATCCATATTAAGATTTAATTGCATTAAAAACTCATCATATATAAGAAAAAAAAAAATAAGGGGAACACCCCTCTCTTTCCTGGACTATTTAGTAAGGTCATGAAACATTTTGACTGATTTTTCTCTTATACATAATGGATTTACCTGGACTAATACATGATATACTTGTAGTATTTCTGGGATTATTTCTTATATTAGGAGGTCTAGGAGTAGTATTGTTTACTAATCCAATTTATTCCGCCTTTTCGTTGGGATCGGTTCTTGTTTGTATATCCTTATTCTATATTTCATCAAACTCCTTTTTTGTAGCTGCCGCCCAGCTTCTTATTTATGTGGGAGCCATAAATGTCTTAATCATATTTGCTGTTATGTTCGTGAATGGTTCGGAATATTCTAACGATTCCTATCTTTGGACTATTGGAGATGGAGTCACTTCACTGGTTTGTATAAGTATTCTTTTTTCACTAATTACTACTATCGCAGATACATCATGGTACGGAATTATTTGGACTACAAGATCAAATCAGATTATAGAGCAAGACTTTATAAACAACGTTCAACAAATTGGAATTCATTTATCAACAGATTTTTATCTTCCGTTTGAACTAATTTCTATAATTCTTTTAGTTTCTTTGATAGGCGCAATTACTATGGCTCGTCAATAATAAATAATTTAGTTAGAATGAAAAAAAAAAAAAATTTTAGTTTAATCTACTGTCAATATTCCCTTTTTTATGTAATCGCTCGATTCTAGTCAATCAACTTGGTTGAATTTTTGTTCATATTGAAACGAATCGAGGTTGATCAGGAGTTAGTCAATGATGTTCGAACATGTACTTTTTTTGAGTGTCTATTTATTTGCAATCGGTATCTATGGATTGATCACAAGTCGAAACATGGTTAGAGCACTTATGTGTCTTGAACTTATACTAAATTCGGTTAATATTAATCTCGTACTATTTTCTGATATATTTGATAGTCGCCAATTAAAAGGCGAGATTTTCTCAATCTTTATTATAGCGATTGCAGCGGCGGAAGCTGCTATTGGGCTAGCTATTGTTTCGTCGATCTATCGTAACAGAAAATCAACTCGTATTAATCAATCAAGTTTGTTGAAAAATTAGCCATAACTATAATATAAATACATATAAATAGAATATATATATATAGAAATTGTAGAAAAAACTTTCTATAAAATATCATTTCAGTGTCTTTTATATATTTATTTACAAATAATACTAATATGTATAGTAATATTTCAATATATATTTATATTGAAATATTGACGATCCATTAGTCAACGTGAAGTTGCACGTGTGATTCATGCGACTCATATGATCATGGTTGTTGAAAGATAAATCAAAGTCTCTTGGTCCCTTCTGATGAACAGATTTATAAAAATTTTGATTCTTAAGATTTTTTTTGATAAATCATTGATTCATCTGGTTTCTATATATAAAGAAAATATAAATATATAATAAATTATATAATTATAAATTTATTATTTATTTTTTTACTTTACCAGATCGAAAATTTTTTATGTTCAAAACTGGAATTTATAGACCCAATGTCACATTCAGTAAAAATTTATGATACATGTATAGGGTGCACTCAATGTGTACGAGCCTGCCCCACAGATGTATTGGAAATGATACCTTGGGACGGATGTAAAGCTAAGCAAATTGCTTCCGCGCCAAGAACGGAAGACTGTGTAGGTTGTAAAAGATGTGAATCTGCCTGTCCAACAGATTTTTTGAGTGTCCGTGTTTATTTATGGCATGAAACAACTCGCAGCATGGGTCTATCTTATTGATACGTTATAATAAATTCCACTTGAATCATTTGATTCCTTTTTACCGACAAAAGCCCGTGCTCAAAAGAATATATTTTCTTGAGCACGGGCTTTTTGGTCAAAACGCATCTTGTCTTTATCATGAGTTATTTCCCTTGGTTAACAATACTTGTAGTTTTGCCAATATTCGCGGGTTCCTCAATTTTCTTTATCCCTCATAAAGGGAATAAGGTATTTAGATGGTATACTATTTGTATTTGTTTATTAGAACTCCTTATAACAACCTATGTCTTCTGTTATCATTTCCAATTGGACGATCCATTAATTCAATTAGAAGAGGATGCTAAATGGATAAATGTTTTCAATTTTCACTGGAGACTGGGAATCGACGGACTTTCCATAGGACCTATTTTACTAACAGGATTTATCACTACTTTAGCTACTTTAGCAGCTTGGCCTGTTACTCGAAATTCACGATTATTCTATTTCCTGATGTTAGCAATGTACAGTGGTCAAATAGGATTATTTTCTTCTAGAGATCTTTTACTTTTTTTTATCATGTGGGAGTTAGAATTAATTCCTGTTTACTTACTTTTATCTATGTGGGGAGGAAAGAAACGTTTGTACTCGGCTACAAAGTTTATTTTGTACACTGCGGGGGGTTCCATTTTTCTCTTAATAGGAGTTCTAAGTATGGGTTTATATGGTTCCAATGAACCGACATTGGATTTTGACAGATTAGCTAATCAGTCATATCCTGTGACATTAGAAATAATATTCTATTTGGGCTTCCTTATTGCTTATGCTGTCAAATCACCGATTATACCCCTACATACATGGTTACCAGATACCCATGGAGAAGCACATTACAGTACATGTATGCTTCTAGCGGGAATCTTATTAAAAATGGGAGCATATGGATTGATTCGTATCAATATGGAATTATTACCACATGCTCACTCTATATTTTCTCCCTGGTTAGTGATAGTGGGGGCAATCCAAATAATTTATGCAGCTTCAACCTCGCTTGGCCAACGCAATAAAAAAAAAAGAATAGCCTATTCTTCTGTATCGCACATGGGTTTCACAATTATAGGAATTGGTTCTATAACCGACATGGGACTCAACGGAGCCATTTTACAAATACTATCTCATGGATTTATTGGTGCTGCACTTTTTTTCTTGGTAGGAATGAGTTGTGATAGAATACGTCTTGTTTATCTCGACGAAATGGGGGGAATATCCATTCCAATGCCAAAAATATTTACCATGTTTAGTAGTTTCTCGATGGCTTCTCTTGCATTGCCGGGAATGAGTGGTTTTGTTGCGGAATTAATAGTATTTTTTGGACTAATTACCAGTCCAAAATATCTTTTAATGCCAAAAATATTAATTACCCTTGTAATGGCAATTGGAATGATATTAACTCCTATTTATTTGTTATCCATGTTACGGCAAATGTTCTATGGATACAATTTTTTCAATGTTCTAAACTTAAATTTCGTGGATTCTGGACCACGAGAACTATTTGTTTCAATCTGTATCCTTTTACCCGTAATAGGAATTGGTATTTATCCCGATTTCGTTCTTTCTTTATCAGTTGACAAGATACAAGCTATCCTATCTAATTATTTTCATAGATAGTTTTTTTTTCTTAATGAGATAGAAAGTCTTATAATTTTCAATTATAATATTTTTGAAACTATTCGCTGTACAACGAAAAAAAAAAATAATAAAGTGAATTAGAAAGATGTATCCCAAGTTTTTAAGAACTGTTTGAATTAAGATTCAAACAGTTCTTAAAAACTCACACAAATTTTCGTTATATATGTCTTACTTATTCCGCATGGAATTTCTACAATTTAATTAGATTTTATGTGAATGAACCATAACTATGTAGACCTATTCCTAATAGATTAATCCCAAAATAGCATATCCAAATTATAAGAAATCCTATAGAAGCTACAAGTGCTGAATTCGTACCGTGCAAACTTTGATTTGTTCTAGTATGTGAATAAATCGCGAATATGGTCCAAGTAATAAATGCCCAAGTTTCCTTGGGGTCCCAATTCCAATAAGACCCCCATGCTTCGTTAGCCCATACTGCTCCAGAAAGAATACCTATGGTTAAAAAGGTAAACCCTAAACTAATAACACGATAACTCCAATAATCCAAACGCTGAATTAATTGATATTTATAATAATTTGGAAATGAAAGAAAAGAAGTGCTTTTAATAACACTTCTTTTTTCGTTCAAGTATTCGATTTTCCTAAAGAAAAATGACTTAATTAATATTAATAAATTTTTGCTTCTAAAAAAAATATCGATGTTTTTTCGAAATGTAATGACTAAAAAAGCAACTGATAATAACGAACCACATAAAAGAGCCGCATAGCTCAATAACATCATACTTACATGCATCATTAACCACTGAGATTGTAGAGCGGGTACTAATATTGTTGATTGATCCATTTTACTTGAAAGACCAGATGTAGCGAAACCTTGAGTAAAAATGGCACTTGGCGCGGTTATTGTGCTTAAATCATTTTTATGATTCCATAGTTTGGAAACCATATGAATAATGGAAAAACTCCACGAAAGGAAGATCAATGACTCGTATAAATTACTTAATGGAAAATGTCTCGAAGAAATCCAACGAATAACTAATAATCCTGTTAGAGAAAAAAAAGTAGCTAACATTCCTTTTTCCGACGAATGGCGTAATCCGATGATTTCGTGAACTGATAGAATCATCAAATGAATCGCAATCACAATTGAAACGATCGAAAAAGAGAGATGAGTTAATATATGTTCTAAAGTCGCAAATATCATACATAAAAAGGGTCTCATTACAGAATTGAAATCGGGAATTAAATACATTATAAGATCCATTCTATCTCTTTTAGAGTATGCCGCCACTCGGACTCGAACCGAGATGCTCTAGCACTGCTTCCTAAGAGCAGCGTGTCTACCAATTTCACCATAGCGGCTTACTTGAAATAATAATAGTCAATTCATGTTGAATCGTCTAGATGTAGATTCTAGAATCCGATATAGTTATTCTTTAAGGAAATGGATGAATAAGGGTTCTTTTAAACTCTTTTGTTTAAACTAAAGTATTCTTTTCATTTTTAATAACACTTAGAAAACTTAGAAAGATCTTTTTTATCAAAAAAAAAAAGATGATTTTATACATATCAAAATTTAATTTCTAATTTAATTTCTAATTTAAGAAATTAAAAGACTCGTTTTCGAAAAATCTTGTTTTTAGTCTATTTTTAAATGTATTTAGTGTAATTTCATTAATTATTCTAATTATATAGTAATTATATAGAAAATATATATATATAATAATTATATTAATATTTGTTGTTTGTTATGTACAGAATTAAAATATAGAATAATAATTAGTAAACAAAACAAATTTCATTTGATCTTGAGATAGACATATAATAAAACAGTTTTAATATTCATTATAATTACATTTTATTTCTTTTCCCAGTAGAAATTTTTTTCCATTAGGAAAAGAAATAAAATAATACTTAGAACCAAACTAGCAGACAGATAAGTTAATATGCGACATAAAATAGCTGCTAGTTCTAACTAATCTTGAGGAGGTAAATAAATACATAAGTTAATGAAAAATTTTCATATTCTATATATAGAAAAGTTCTTTAAATCACGGGATTCAAATTATTCTAGGATTTTCTTATTTGTTTGCCGAACAAAAAAACTTTTTGAATTTCCCGTAGAAACTGACTTTGCTAAAGAAAAGGCTTTTATTGCAACTAAATTTCCCTTTTTCTTCCAAATATTTCTACGAATACGTTTTTTTGATATAGAAGTACGTTTTTTTGGAACTGCCATAAAAAAAAGAGTTCTTCCTTTTTATTGTTGTATGTGAAAGACATGTATTGATCAATATGGATCGTTTTTTTTTTTTTTTTTTAGTCATTTTTATATTATATTTAATTTCGTCGATAATCTTTTTTTTTTTTTTAACAATACAAATATATTATTTATATATACATGTGTGTCACATATATAATAAACTAGGAAAAAATAGAAGAAAAGAAAGAAAAATTTTAAAAGGAATTTTCTAGTAGTTAATATGTTAAACAAGACATTCCGTTAGCTAAGAAAAGGAACTTTCATTTTACGTTTTTTTTTTATTAAGTTCTAGAATATAAGAAGTAAGGATTTTTATAAGATTTCTGATATTTTCTTATCTTATTGGATTTCAATCCAATCAATCAATTTCATAAAAAATAGAAATTAGGTAATAAAAAAAAATTACTAGAAGAAGTAGTTGATTTATTGATGCAAACTATATATCCATATCCATATTCTACTGATATTGGTATAGTTATTTTTGCTTACTTTTCTTACTTTTTCTTTGCTTACTTATAGTATATGATATGGTTATATATTACTAGAATACAATTCTAGTTTAGTGGCAAATTTTTTTTACTATCATATTCTCCTTCTCTTTTTTTTTATAAAAAAAAAATTTTCTATTTTAAAAATTAATATTTTAGTTAAAAAATTAATAACTAAAAAATGACTCTATATCGATCTATTTGGACAAAGCATTTAAACAACAATTTATACCTTTTTCAAATTTTTGAAATATCTGAAAAAGGTAAGAAAAATGTAAAATAAGAATATTTAAGGTTTCATATCTTTTTTTTTTTTATTTTTTTATTGTTTTCCTCAAAAGCAATAAAAATTGGTGAATCGGAAACAATTATAAGAAAAAAACTAAAATTTGTGTTTTTTATGGAACATACATATAAATATGCATGGATAATACCTTTTCTTCCATTTCCCATTACTATGTTAATAGGATTTGGACTTCTACTTATTCCTGCAGCAACAAAAAATATTCGACGTATGTGGGCTTTTCCGAGTGTTTTGATGCTAACTATAGCTATGGTATTTTCTGTTAATCTTTCTATTCAGCAAATAAACGGAAATTTTATCTATCAATATCTATGGTCTTGGACTGTCAATAATGATTTTTCTTTAGAGTTCGGACACTTGATTGATCCGCTTACTTCTATTATGCCAATATTAATTACTACTGTTGGAATCATGGTTCTTATTTATAGTGATAATTATATGTCTCATGATCGAGGATATTTGAGATTTTTTGCTTATATGAGTTTTTTCAATACTTCTATGTTGGGATTAGTTACTAGTTCTAATTTAATACAAATTTATATTTTTTGGGAACTTGTAGGAATGTGTTCCTATTTATTAATAGGTTTTTGGTTCACACGACCAATTGCAGCAAGTGCTTGTCAAAAAGCTTTTGTAACCAATCGTATAGGGGATTTTGGTTTATTATTAGGAATTTTAGGATTTTATTGGATAACGGGTAGTTTAGAATTTCGAGATTTGTTCGAAATAGTTACTAAATTAATTAATAATAATGGAGTAAATTCTTTATTTATTACTCTTTGTGCTTCTTTTTTATTCCTCGGCGCAGTTGCCAAATCTGCACAATTTCCCCTTCACATATGGTTACCTGATGCTATGGAAGGACCCACTCCCATTTCGGCTCTTATACATGCTGCTACTATGGTAGCAGCAGGAATTTTTCTTGTAGCTCGTCTTCTTCCTCTTTTCATAGTCATACCTTACATAATGAATCTTATTTCCTTAATAGGTGTAATAACAGTATTATTAGGAGCTACTTTGGCTCTTGCTCAAAGAGATATTAAAAGAAGTTTAGCTTATTCTACCATGTCTCAATTGGGTTATATTATATTAGCTCTGGGTATAGGTTCTTATAGGACTGCTTTATTCCATTTGATCACTCATGCCTATTCGAAAGCTTTATTGTTTTTAGGATCTGGATCCATTATTCATTCAATGGAATCCATTGTTGGATTTTCACCAGATAAAAGTCAAAATATGGTTCTTATGGGAGGTTTAACAAAATATATTCCAATTACAAGAATTACTTTTTTATTAGGTACACTTTCTCTTTGTGGTATTCCACCTCTTGCTTGTTTTTGGTCGAAAGACGAAATTCTTAATGATAGTTGGTTGTATTCACCAATTTTCGCAATAATCGCTTCATTTACAGCTGGATTCACTGCATTTTATATGTTTCGAATGTATTTACTTACCTTTGATGGACATTTGCGTATTCATTTTCAAAATTACCGTAGCGCTAAAAATAGTTCTTTCTATTCAATATCTTTATGGGGAAAAAAAGTAACCAAAGAAATAAAAAAAAAATTACTGTTTTCAACAATAAATACTAATATTTCTTTTTTTTCAAAAAATACATA